TGACTGAAAAAATTGCATTTGTCACAAATTCATACCAATCCACAGAATAGTTCAAATTTTGATGTAAAAGGTTTATCGATGGGATTAACCACTTTGATAATATATCAGAAGCCATTCCTACTTGGTCGAAGGGAATTCCTATGGACCCGACGAACAAAGTAAATAGGAACAATACAAGTAAGGGCAATAGCATTGTATTGTCCGATTCAGGGGGATATATGGAAGTGTCTTTATTGTCAGAGTGAGTACTAAAAGATTGAATCAGATTTCGTACATTCCCATCAATCTGATATATCTTATTCGAAAAAAAAGAAAACCTTTTTTTATTATTATTATTATTAATTACTGAGAAAGGTAAATTTTTGTTAACCAGTTCCGGCCCTTCTTTCCCCCATATAGATATTGAATAGAACGAACTATTTTTAGTGCCGCTGTAACTTTGAAACTGAACGCGTAAATGCCCCTCAAAAGTAAGTAAATAAATCCGAAACATATAAAATGCAGTTAATCCTGCTGTGGAACAAGCTATTATCGCGAAGATGGGTGAGTATAACCAACTATCATTAAGGATTTCATCTTTAGACCAAAAACAAGCAAGAGGTGGAATACCACAAAGAGAAAGTGTACCTACTAAAAAAGTAGTTTTTGTAATTGGCACATATTTTCTTAAACCACCCATAAGAACCATGTTCTGACTTTTATCTGGAGAATAGCCAACAATAGATTCCATTGAATGAATAATGGATCCGGATCCTAAAAATAATAATGCTTTCGAATAGGCATGAGTGATCAAATGGAATAAAGCAGCTCGATAAGAACCTATCCCTGGAGCTAACATAATATAACCCAATTGAGACATTGTAGAATAAGCTAAACTCCTTTTAATGTCTCTTTGAGCAAGAGCCAAAGTAGCTCCTAATAGTACCGTTATTATACCTATCAAAGAAATAAGACACATTATGTGAGGTATGACTGTGAAAAGAGGAAAAAGCCGAGCAACAAGAAAAATTCCCGCTGCTACCATAGTGGCAGCATGTATAAGAGCCGAAATAGGAGTAGGCCCCTCCATGGCATCAGGTAACCATACATGAAGCGGAAATTGTGCAGATTTAGCAACTGCACCGACGAATAATAGGAAGGCACACAGAATAGCAAATAAAGAATTTACCCCATTATTATGGATCAAGTTATTCAAGATTTCGAATAAATCCCGAAATTCAAAACTACCCGTTATCCAATAAAAACCTAAGATTCCTAATAATAAACCAAAATCCCCTACACGATTCGTTACAAACGCTTTTTGACAAGCATTTGCTGCAATTGGTCGTGTGGACCAAAAACCTATTAATAGATATGAACACATTCCCACCAATTCCCAAAAAATATAAATTTGTATCAAATTGGAACTAGTAACTAATCCCAACATGGAAGTAGTGGAAAAACTCATAGAAGTAAAAAATCTCAAATATCCTTGATCATGAGACATATAATTGTCACTATAAATAAGAACCATAATTCCAACAGTAGTGATTAGTATTGACATAATAGAAGTCAGTGGGTCGATTAAGTGGCCGAACTCTAAAGAAAAATGATTATTGATGGTCCAAGAACATAGATGTTGATAGATGTAACTGCCATTTATTTGTTGAATAGATAGATCGGCCGAAAAAACCATAACGATACTTAACAATGAAACACTAGGAAAAGCCCACATACGACGAGCATTTTTTGTCGCAGTCGGAACAAGCAGAAGTCCCAATCCTATCGATATAGTAACTGGAAGTGGAACGAAAGGTATGATCCATGCATATTGATATGTATGTTCCATAATAAAATCAAACTTTTTTAATTCTTATTAATTGTTTCCGATTCCCCAGTTTTTCTCTCTTTCGGAAGGAGCAATAATCAAATAAATAAGAAAATAAAGATCTAAAAGATCTCAAATATCATTTTGAATTCTTCATTATTCAGACTCTTCTCTTTCTCCAATATTGAAAAAAAAAAATTTCAAATAAAAATAAAGAAGTTACAATTGAATTGGTCAAATAACCAAATTAATGTGACTTATTAACTAAGATATTTAATAAGATAAAGAAATAATAGGATATTTTCAATCGAAATAATAGGATATTTTCAATCATTTAACTATTATTATGTCCATTGAATATTCATATTCATTTAGTACGAATTATTCTTTCTCAGTACATTGTATGTATATGTAATAGGGATGTGAAACAAAAAATTCTTTTGAAAATCACATCGTTTTTCGTTTTTCTTCTATTTCTTTTTTCTTTATCCCTAGTGTACTCTAGGCGGCACACATGTATCCACACTTTTGTATGTTATGGGGGAAGGAAGTTTCCGCTACGGAATAAATATAGATAATCAATGCCAAGAGCGATCCATTATGAACAATACATATACATGTCTTTCACATCCAACTATAAAAGTTCCTTCCTTATTTAAAAATTGAAATGGCGGTTCCAAAGAAACGTACTTCTATGTCAAAAAAGCGTATTCGTAGAAATATTTGGAAGAAAAAGGGATATTGGGCTGCGGTAAAAGCCTTGTCTTTAGCTAAATCTATTTCTACCGGGTATTCAAAAAGTTTTTTTTGTCCGACAAACAGGTAATAAAACTTTGGAATAATATGAATCGACATGACTCGACGAATTGGATGATTTATAAAATAAAGAATTCACATGTTTTGAACTCATCTATATGAAATAGAACTGAACCGGCTGTTGTGGTATGTAGAATAAAAATTCTTCTATCTATTGGGTTCTAATAACAATACTATTATTTTTATTTTTATTTTTTGAAAAATAAAAATAAATAATAAGGTTTGACTTTTCATTAAAGTCAATTTTTATAATAGGAGAGACGGGGATTGTTATTTTCCCCATCAATTCACTTTTCACAATAAAAAAAATTTGTGAAAAGTGAATTTGATTATGTATCCCAAATAGTTATACGTCATTAATATTTTTAGAAAATTTGAAACAAGTATGAATGACGCTCCTTTTATAAATTTTTTTTTTTCGTAGGTGGGTATAAAATCTGTAGTAAAAATTAATGAATCCTTGAAACTATGAAAGTAATGGATTAAAATATTTTAAGAATTAATGAATCCTTGAAACTATGAAAGTAATGGATTAAAATATTTTAAGACTTTGCTTTATAACTTTCCGGATCCCCTTTAGATCGATATTTATGTATGAACAAGAAGTCAATCTTCCGCAATCCAAAATAGATTCGGATATATAGATTGATCGATTCTAGGGTCCAAACATAGGATCTATTTTAGATATGGATTTTCTTTCTAATAGACTTTACTTAATTTATAAGTAAAGTACATACCATATGAGAAAATGAAATTCTGATAGAGATTGAAACTCTTTTATTTTATATGTAGCCCAACACCTAACCGGTTTGGTAAATCTTCACACGACGAATTATGTATACAATCAGGATCCCAACCATTAATACAGTTTGAATACCAAACTAAATAAAAATTTCCAGAAAGCCCTTGGATGTAGTTATCCAATTGTGATACATAAAAAAGCCTATTTATTTAGTTATCCAATTGTGATACATAAAAAAGCCTATTTATTTATTTTCTTTTGTTCGTTGAAAAATGAATTATCAAAAATGATAAGGGGAAATTTCTTAGTTCTAGACCTCAACTGAGGTCATAACTATCTAGTTCCAACTATTCCGAGAGAATTTATACTACGTGAAAACCCGTTGTTAAAAATGACGGCACATCGCAATAATATTATTGAACGTTCAAATGTCCATTTGAACAAGTCTTTATTCGTCGATTCTAACGTTTCCTAAAACATATTGGATTGAATCCTTCAATCTTGACGATTGAAGATAATATGGACTATTATGACTTCGATCAAGCCGCTATGGTGAAATCGGTAGACACGCTGCTCTTAGGAAGCAGTGCTAAAGCATCTCGGTTCGAATCCGAGTGGCGGCATCTCTAAAAGGGGCACAAGAAATCCTATAATAAATTTAATTCGGAACTACAATTTTGTAATTGGAGACCCTTTTTTAATGATTTTTTATGATATTGACGACCCTAGAACATATATTAACTCATATCTCTTTTTCGATCATTTCAATTGTTATTACGATTCATTTGATGACTTTCTTAGTCCATGAAATTGTAGGACTATATGATTCGTCAGAAAAAGGCATTATAGCCGCTTTTTTCTGTATAACAGGGTTATTAGTTACTCGTTGGATTTTTTCGGGACATTTTCCTTTAAGTGATTTATATGAATCATTAATGTTCCTTTCGTGGAGTTTTTCTATTATTCATATGGTTCCTAAAATAGAGAACCACAAAAAGAAAAATGATTTAAGCACAATAATCGCGCCAAGCGCTATTTTTACCCAAGGCTTTGCGACTTCGGGTCTTTCAACTCAAATACATCAATCTGCAATATTAGTCCCCGCTCTACAATCCCAGTGGTTAATGATGCACGTAAGTATGATGGTATTGAGCTATGCAGCTCTTTTATGCGGATCATTATTATCAGTAGCTCTTTTATTCATTACATTTCGAAAAAACATAGGCATTGTTGGCAAAAGCAATAATTTCTTAATTGGGTCATTTTACTTTGGTGAGATCCACTACTTGAATGAAAAAAGAAGTCTTTTACAAAGCGCTTCTTTTCTTTCATTTAGAAATTATCACAGGTATCAATTGACTCAACGATTGGATCATTGGAGTTATCGTATCATTAGTCTAGGGTTTACCTTTTTAACCATAGGCATTCTTTCGGGAGCGGTATGGGCTAATGAGGCATGGGGATCTTATTGGAATTGGGACCCCAAGGAAACTTGGGCATTTATTACTTGGACCATATTCGCGATTTATTTACATATTAGAACAAATCGGAATTTGCAAGGCGCGAATTCGGCAATTGTGGCTTCTGCGGGATTTCTTATAATTTGGATATGCTATTTTGGGGTCAATCTATTAGGAATAGGACTACATAGTTATGGTTCATTCACATTACCATCTAATTGAAGAAATGGACTAAATACATAGGAATATCAATCCATATAACGAAAGTTTGTGCGAGTTTTGAGGACCATTTAATAGTGATTTAAAATGTAAATGGTTCTCAAAAACTCGAGATGTATCTGATTCCAATTCTGATTCACTTCATTTTTTCTTTTGTTTTTTCATTGTACAGTGAACGATCTTTTAAATTACAGGATTGTTTGACGTCTTATTGACGAAAACTATTTATAAAAGTAATTAGATAGAATAGTTTCTGCCTTGTCAACTGATAGTGAGAGAAGGAAATCGGGATAAATACCGATACCTATTACGGGTAGAAAGATACAGATCGAAACAAATAGTTCGCGTGGTCCAGAATCCATAAAAGAAGAATTTGGAACATGAAACAGCTTGTATCCATAGAATATCTGACGTGACATAGATAATGAATAAATAGGAGTTAATATCATTCCAATTGCCATTACAAAAGTAATTAGTACTTTTGGCATTAAAAGATATTTCGGACTAGTAATTAGTCCAAAAAAGACTACCGATTCTGCAACAAAACCACTCATTCCTGGCAACGCAAGAGAAGCCATCGAGAAGCTACTGAACATGGTAAATATTTTTGGCATTGGAATGGCTATTCCTCCCATTTCGTCGAGATAAACAAGACGTATTCTATCGTACGTCGTTCCTGCCAAGAAAAAAAGTGCAGCGCCAATAAATCCATGAGAAATTATTTGTAAAATAGCCCCGTTGAGACCCATATCGGTTATGGAACCAATTCCTATAATTGTGAAACCCATATGAGATACCGAGGAATAGGCTATCCTCTTTTTTAAATTGCGTTGACCTGGAGAAGTTGAAGCTGCATAGATTATTTGAATCGTTCCTACTATTATCAACCAAGGAGAAAATAGAGAATGGGCATGGGGTAATAATTCCATATTGATTCGAATTAATCCATATGCTCCCATTTTTAATAAGATTCCGGCTAGAAGCATACATGTACTGTAATGTGCTTCTCCATGGGTATCTGGTAACCATGTATGTAAGGGTAGACTCGGCGATTTGACAGCATAAGCAATAAAGAAACCAAAATAGAATATTATTTCCAATTCCAAGGGATATGATTGATTAGCTGATGTTTCAAAATTTAATGTTGGTTCATTGGAACTATATAAACCCATACCTAGAACTCCCACTAAGAGAAAAATAGAACCCCCCGCAGTGTACAAAATAAACTTTGTAGCTGAGTACAGACGTTTCTTACCCCCCCACATGGATAAAAGTAGGTAAACAGGAATTAATTCCAACTCCCACATGATGAAAAAAAGTAAAAGGTCTCGAGAAGAAAATAATCCTATTTGACCGCTGTACATTCCTAACATTAGGAAATAGAACAATCGCGAATCTCGAGTAACTGGCCGAGCTGCTAAAGTAGCTAAAGTAGTGATGAATCCCGTCAGTAAAATGGGTCCTATGGAAAGTCCATCGATTCCTAGTCTCCAGTGAAAATAAAAAATATTTATCCATTTATAATCCTCCTTTAATTGGATTAATGGATCGTCCAATTGAAAATGATAACAGAATGCATAAGTTGTTAGAAGGAGTTCTAACATGCAGATACAAATAGTGTACCACCGAACCACCCTATTTCCTCTATGAGGGAGAAAGAAAATTGATAAACCCGCGGATATTGGAAAAACGACAATTATTGTTAACCAAGGAAAATAACTCGTGATAAAGACAAGATAGACTTTGACCAGAAAAACCCGCACTCGAGAAAATCGATTTTCTCGAGTGCGGGTTTTTGTCGATAAAAAAGAATCAAATGGATTCAAGTGGAATTGTATGAAACGTATCAATAAGCTAGACCCATGCTGCGGGTTGTCTCATGCCATAAATAAACCCGGACACTCAAGAAATCTGTTGGACAAGCGGATTCACATCTCTTACAACCTACACAGTCCTCCGTTCTTGGAGCAGAAGCAATTTGCTTAGCTTTGCATCCGTCCCAAGGTATCATTTCCAATACATCTGTGGGACAAGCTCGTACACATTGAGTACACCCTATACATGTATCATAAATCTTTACTGAATGTGACATTGGATTTATCCATTTTTTTAACGTTATCAATTTTCGATCTGGTCAAATCAAAATCAGTAGTAACTGAATCATATATTGCAAACACCAGACGAATCAGTAGTTTACCAGAATTTTTTTAATAATCAATCTACTTCTGGATCTGTTCATGAAAGAGAGCCAAGATATTTTGATGTCTTACGTTTCAGCAAACATGGTCATACGAGTTATCCATAACACACTAATTTGAATTGGTAAATATTCTATCTGTCTTTATTTATATCATTACGACTATCGACTATTTATTCAACAAATTCGATTGATTGATACGAGTTGATTTTCTGTTACGATAGATCGACGAAACAATAGCCGGTCCAATAGCAGCTTCAGCGGCTGCAATAGCTATAACAAAGATCGAGAAAATGTCTCCTTTTAATTGACGACTATCAAATAAATTCGAAAATGTTACTAGATTTATATTAACCGCATTCAGTATAAGCTCAAGACACATAAGCGCTCTAACCATGTTTCGGCTTGTGATCAATCCATAAATACCGATAGAAAATAAAAAGGCACTCAAAATAAGTACATGCTCAGTCATCATTGACCAACTCCTCATGAATCGAGATTGATTTCAATATGAACAAGAGTCAAATTTCACCGATTTGATTGACTAGAATCTAACAAGTACAAAACGAAGGAAGGTATCAGTAATAGATCGAACTAAAACTCAAACCCCTTCAATTTCATAGATAACAGTAAAATAGAAAAATAGAACTGAAGAAAAATTGATGTGATATGATAATCATAACACAGAACAAAACAGGGCCTTTTTTTTTTATTTATAATTCTAAGTATTTATTACTGACGAGCCATAGCAATTGCACCTATCAAGGCAACTAAAAGAATTATAGAAATGAGTTCAAAGGGAAGATAAAAATCTGTTGATAAATGAATTCCTATTTGTTGAACGCTACTTGTCAGGTCTTGCTCTATAATCTGGTTTGATCTTGTAGTCCAAATAATCCCGTACCATGACGTATTTGAAATAGTAGTAATTAGTGAAAAAAGAATACTTGTACAAACCAGTAAAGTGACTCCATCTCCAACCGTTAAAAGATATAAATCCTTGTAATATTCTGAACCATTCATGAACATCACAGCAAATACGATTAAGACATTTATGGCTCCTACGTAAATAAGGAGCTGTGCTGCAGCTACAAAATAGGAGTTAGATGGAATATGGAATAAAGATATACAAACAAGAACCAATCCCAACGAAAAGGCAGAATAAATTGGATTGGTAAGTAATACTATAAGACCCGATCCCAGAAACACTAAAAGAATATCATGTATTGGTCCAGGTAAATCCATTATGTGTAAAATAAAAATAAGAGATAAAAAAGTTGAAATATTTCATGACCTTACTGACTACTGACCGGGCCGGGAAAAAGAAGGTTACCCTTTCTTTCTTTTTTTTGTAAAGGATACGTTCCTAATTAGCGCTGGTGTGGATTGATGTAGATACACTTATTGGACCAATCCTTCTTCTGTATCCGAAAGAGCAGTTGGAATTGTATATTTCCAAATCATTACGGGTATATGAATCTATTCTAAATCCAAATCAAGCCGTGATTCTCAACAATCAACGGTTATATTTTGTAGTTACTAACCAACCAAAAAGAAAGAAACTACGTTCCTTTAGATCAAAACTGAATCTTAGTAATCGTTCTTGAATCAAGGGGGTTATCCATGGCTATTTTTATTTGAGTCAAATTCATAATTGGTCGAATTGTGTAATCTCCAATTACTGACATTGGTAACCGACCCAAAGCAATTTGATTATAATTCAATTCGTGACGATCATAAGTAGAAAGTTCATATTCTTCAGTCATTGATAAACAGTTTGTTGGACAATACTCGACGCAGTTACCACAAAATATACAGATTCCAAAATCAATACTATAATTAAGCAGTCGTTTCTTTCTAATATCTGTTTCCAATCTCCAATCAACAACAGGTAGATCTATGGGACATACACGAACACATACTTCACAAGCAATGCATTTATCAAATTCAAAGTGGATTCGACCGCGGAAACGTTCTGATACGATCGATTTTTCATAAGGATATTGAATAGTTACAGGTAAACGATTCGTGTGAGATAAGGTAATCATGAAACTTTGACCAATGTACCTTGCTGCTCGGATTGTTTGTTGACCGTAATTCATGAATCTAGTCACTATAGGGAACATATCGCGGATATCTATGAATAAATTGATGTTTCTTTCTCTTGCTTGAGAGAGGTTATGAATTTCGAATATGTATTCTGTTACAGTGAAAGGAGTTGGGAAGAAGTTGTCAATAATAGATTACCTAGAGAAACGGGTAAAAGAAATTTCCATCCAAGATTTAATAGTTGGTCCATTCTCATCCTAGGTAAAGTCCATCTTGTTGTGATAGAAATGAACAGGAACAAATAAGCTTTGGCTAATGTAATAAGGATACCAATTGTTGTTCCAAAGACTCCACCCGTTTTATTTATTTCGAAAAGTTCAGGAATAAATATGTACGGAATATATGGATCCCACCCACCTAAGTAAAGAACTGTTACAAATAATGAAGAAACTAGTAGATTTAGGTAAGAAGCAACGTAAAATAAACCAGATTTGATACCTGAATATTCAGTTTGATAACCTGCTACTAATTCCTCTTCTGCTTCTGGTAAATCAAAGGGTAATCTTTCACATTCCGCTAGGGAAGAAATTAGAAAAACTAAAAACCCTATAGGTTGACGCCACAGATTCCATCCCCAAAACCCATATTTTGACTGTGCCTCAACTATATCAACTGTACTTGAACTGTTAGATAATCATAGTCGATGATAACATCACCGCTCCCATCGCTATTCCAGAACCGTACATGAGATTTTCACCTCATACGGCTCCTCAACGGCCACAAATAAATCGAAAGACGCCTTTGGTTCCTTATTACTTTGGCATGTTTGTAGGGTGGATAGAGTAAAGATGCATCGGAGAGTTCTGAATTCGACCAATGAAATTCTGTCTGCTATAATAAAAAAAAAAGCACTTCTGAATTGATCTCATCCTTTATTTTCAAATTCTAATTGATTTTTGTTTAGTAATAGCTTAATCCTTCAATAAAATACTCGTACTCGTTGTATCAATAGACGACCCATATCTTTCGATTACGAAAAAGAATTAGACACTACATACACTAGTTCATGAATCATGATAGGAATTCCATCTGTATGAATATGGATGGGTTGGAGGAGATAAACAAAGACATCTTAGTATAGTATTCGGGTTTTCCTATTGTATTTTATTTCTTTCGTTCCTGTTCTTCTTTCTCACTAAAAAGAAAAAGAGGGATTCTAAACCAAAAAAGGAAAGGATTATTTCGTTCCTGATAGTTATTTCTTTAATCAGTGGATAAGAGCATACTCTGGATCAAAATCGTGAGGAAGTACTGCTTGATCGTTTCTACCAACTTCAAGTCCTCATTATGATTCCTTTTATGGCAAAATATCCTTTTGGATACCTTACATTATCTCTATTATTAATCCTTTGTGTACCTTAGTGTTCCTAACCGTCCACTCATTTTTGATTGATCCCCGGTATGGTAATACATATAGTACAATTGTAGAAACTCTCTAAAGTTGATCTTTTGCATCCGCTTCAAGTCATGGTGACTAATCCACCAATCTTGGGATAAACAGTTTCCACTGCTTATGTTTGCTTTCACCTTACTCTCGTACATAGGGAATGAGAATCAATCTTTTGACTGCGAATTTATAAGCTGTTTTGTTTCACTCATATAACTATCTGGTTTAATTCATTGACCCGAATGATGAATAAAAAAAAAAAGAAAGATATCTATTCAATACATTCAACCCCTTTCCTAGAAAGAAAGGAAAGAGGTAAAAGTTCATGTTCAAACGAATCACACGTAGAGATATTGATAACACACATGGAGTCAACGGTATTTCATAACTAATGGATTGAGCAGCGGCTCGTAGACCACCCGAAAAAGAATATTTATTATTCGATCCATATCCTGACATAAGAAGTCCAATAGGAGCAATACTGGAAATAGCGATCCATAAAAAAACACCTATACTGAGATCGGCTAGAACAAAACGATAGCCAAAAGGAATTGCTGAATAACTTAGTAGAATGGATATGACTGCTATAGATGGTCCGATACTGAATAACCGAACATCTCCTCTAGACGGTAGAAGATCTTCTTTGAAAAGTAGTTTGATCCCATCCGCCGGAGCTTGAAGAATTCCCAAGGGACCGGCATATTCAGGACCAATACGTTGTTGTATCCCCGCGGATATTTCTCTTTCTAACCACACAATCACGAGTACACCTATTGTGATTCCCACTATAGGAGTAAAAATAGGGACAAGCAACCATACGAGGCCATACACCTCTTTTAAGGATTCCGATCTGGAAAAAGAATTGATAGCTTGTATTTCTGTCGTATCAATTATCATTTCAACGATCAACTTCTCCCATAATGATATCTATACTACCTAGTATCGTCATGATATCAGCCAATTTCATTCTTTTAACTAGCTGAGGAAGAATTTGCAAATTGATGAAACCGGGTGGACGAATTTTCCATCTCCAGGGAAAACCACTATTATCTCCGATCAGAAAAATTCCCAATTCTCCTTTTGGGGCTTCAACTCTCACATAAAGTTCTTGTTTCGACAATTCAAAAGTGGGAGAAGGCTTTTTACTAATGAATCGATATTTAAAATCATTCCATTCCAAATCCCTTGCTTTATCAAAGCGCCGTACTTCTAAATTTTCATAGGGCCCGCCCGGAATTCCTTCCAGAGCCTGTTGAATTATTTTTATGGATTCCGCCATTTCACTGATTCGTACTAAATAACGAGCTAATGAGTCTCCTTCTTTTTGCCATTGGACTTCCCAATCGAATTCATCGTAACACTCATAACGATCAACTTTACGAAGATCCCATTGGATTCCGGAAGCTCGTAGCATTGGTCCTGATAAACCCCAATTTATTGCTTCTTCTCCACCAATAATGCCCACCCCTTCAACTCGTTCCAAAAAAATGGGATTCCGCGTAATAAGTTTTTGATATTCAACAACTCCTGTTAAAGAATAATCGCAGAAATCCAAACATTTATCTATCCAGCCATGAGGTAGATCAGCAGCTACTCCCCCGATACGGAAATAATTATGCATCATTCGCATACCGGTGGCAGCTTCGAATAGATCATATAGCAATTCCCTCTCCCTGAAAATATAGAAGAAAGGAGTCTGTGCACCGATATCTGCCATAAAAGGCCCAAGCCATAATAAATGAGAAGCTATACGACTCAACTCCAGCATAATGACTCTGATATAGCTGGCTCTTTTAGGTACTTGAATATTTCCCAATTGTTCTGGTGCATTTACAGTTATTGCTTCTGTGAACATAGTAGCTAAATAATCCCAACGTGTTACATAAGGTAGATACTGTATAATTGTTCGATTTTCCGCAATTTTTTCCATCCCCCTATGTAAATAACCCAATACGGGTTCACAGTCAATAACGTCTTCACCATCTAGAGTAACGATGAGTCGAAGAACACCATGCATTGATGGGTGGTGCGGACCCATATTGACTATCATGAAGTCTTTTCTTGTTTCCGGTACAGTCATACGTTTTCTTACCCTGATTCATTCTTTCATGAATTGCTGGAAACGAGGTTCATCAAAATTCAAGATCCAATAAACCAAATAATTCAAACGAATCTTCCAATTAACCAATTTTTGGTTCCCGAATATCCAACTGACTAATTAATTCTTTATAACGTACTCTATTTTTCTTTGACAAATAAGCCAGTAGTCGTTGACGTTTTCCAAGAATTTTCCGCAGGCCTCTCTGAGATAAATAGTCTCTTCTGTGCAATTCCAAATGGGAAGTAAGTCTACGTATCCTATTGGTGAAACTGAATATTTGAAATTCAACAGATCCTTTGTTTTTTTTTTAACTGAATATTTGAAATTCAACAGATCCTTTGTTTTTTTCTTCTTGCGGAATAACCGAGATTAATGAGTTTTTAATCATAAAAATTTTTTTCTCTTTTTTCTTTCTTTTCTGATATTACTGATCAGAAATAATAATAAAGCCGCCCGTTTAGGTCTGGTACGCACAATAAAATAATCTGGATTTAGTCATAGACTACTTTTGTCTATCGAATCCAATTCAAAATTGTATTTCTTAATTGGATTCGACAGAAAGACATGGTATATGTCGATGCTCACAAAAGGTAATGATTTGGACTTAAGAAAATTCTTCCGATTCATTCCTAGATCCAATTGCTATGATATATCATCGAATCAGTATCGTGTATCAGAATGTAACATAACCTGTGTACCTCTGTATGCCTTTATCTGCTGGATATGACACGTAATATAAATATAGAGCAAAAGTACCCTCAACTAATTCTGAATCGTGGATACATATGTATCCTTGACATACTGAAACGACTTCCATTATTGGTATCAAACCAGTAGCGATTCATACAGGCTAAATCTTCTAATCGATAATTGGGCCAAAGAAACAATTTGAATTGGACCAATTTATTTCTATCTGTATCAATATGCTTGTCCTCATCCAAAAAATGCACACAGTTCCTTATGTTGTTGCCGTTGACCAATACTGGATTTCTATCCACAACTCTCCCAATTGCAGAATTAAAACAAATTCGAATTCTCAATTCTCTACGACGTCTAGTAGATGGAATATTTTCAGGAACAATCAAATCATATTTTTTTTCTCGGCATCTTTGATTAGTTCGGTGTTTATTCTTATGGACCAAGAAAATACCTAATATTTGATACATAATTGATGGTCCATCCAATTTTATAAACAAACGAATCGGATCGATAGTTATTATTCCTCTTTTTATTAATGTTGAAACATCTAGACTAGGATACGTCAAATGCTCTAGTGTCCCCGTGAAATTCACATGAATTTCTCCTATTTCTATAGAGTATATAGCAAGCTCGTCTGAAGATTTCAGCATCTTAAGCAGGAAAGAAAATGTCCTGATATCTATTACCTCTGGTCGATTCAAACAAGAATTTATGTTTAATTGAAAAATGAAATATTTTCTCAGGAATGAATTCAATTGTTCCCGACGAATATCCTCCTCGCGTTCGCTTTGTTTTATACCGTTTTTAATGTCTGATTCCGCGGAATCAACAGATTGATTTTTTTGTTCCCGACGAATATCCTCCTCGCGTTCGCTTTGTTTTATACCGTTTTTAATGTCTGATTCCGCGGAATCAACAGATTGATTTTTTTGTTGATTTTGCGGATCTGATCCAAGATCCTTTTTGCCCGGCTGTTCTTTTCTTTTTTGCTTAGAAAATTTACGAAGAAACGCTTCGTATGCACGACGATACATTTTTTCTTCTTCGCTAAGGATTTCATTATTAAAAAAAAGTAATTTAATTGGTATGGTCCACGGTTTACTCTTATATGCACCATAAGGTAGCACTAATTCTGAGAAGAACCAAGTTTTCATCATTTCTTGATTCGATATGGAACGATATAGCATTCCTTCATTCATTCCCATCCAATCAAAAAAGTTTTTTTGATTGGATGGGTTTCTTTCTTGATCAATCGTGAGAGAAAAAAGATCTTTATTTTTATTATCAATTAGATAATAATAATTCTTAGTTTTGTCATTTATGTCGATCCAAGTATTTCTATCGGTCCGGCCCTTAATATCAATTTTCTTTCTAAAAAAAATAGTTCAAAGATCTTTATTTTTATTATCAATTAGATAATAATAATTCTTAGTTTTGTCATTTATGTCGATCCAAGTATTTCTATCGGTCCGGCCCTTAATATCAATTTTCTTTCTAAAAAAAATAGTTCTCCACTCCAAATATCTTCTACCCATATTTTTATCCGTATCGTCTTCTCCTAGATAATCACTAATAGAAATATAGTCCTTCTTGTCCTCATAATGAATATATTTATGTGATAAAAGATCATATCTGTAGTTTTTTGTGAATTTCTCTTTTTGAATCGGTAATGAATTTTTTACAAAATTTTTTTGTTTCTCGCAATGAATGGCTTGGTCTTTTTCATATGAATCTTTTTTTGATTCTATATTTTGACTCGTACGACGTTTCCTGACCTTATTTCGCCATTTTTGCGATACTAATCTAGACCATCTAGTCTGAGAGAAATTGTATTGATAATGACCCCTTAACCAATTTTTCCATTCATTCATTCCAGAATTCGGAAGTCCTTTGGGACTTGATTTGGCATCCAATATTCCTAGTGTCCACAAATATTCTTTTATTCTATCCTTAAAAAAAAGACGTGCTCCGCGATCTTGAAGTACAGATCTCAAGTGATACTTATTAATCACTTGTGTTTGCGATAATTTGTAAAATACATACGCTTGGGACAGGGAAGATAAGTCCCGAGAAATCTGTGATTTCTTATTACTAATATTAGTAATATTATATTTTTTGAGAGCCAAAATAAAGTCAATTGGATTTTGATTTGTTTCATCAATTCCTTCTTTATCTTTTTCAATATTCTCAATGTATTTATTGATCATTTTTTTTTTTGATTCAAAGAAAGATTGTGCATGAATTCTGGAACTATTAATGGTACATAGAAAAATATCCATGTATATTCTTTCAATGGAAGAGTTTACGAAACAGTTCCATTTACGTATGAATCGGACACTTTTTCCTCTTAATATCTGCCAAATATGTTTCTGCAATTCCGATATTTTATCATCCCAACCCGTCTCGTAAGGACTACTAATATTTCTATCTGGAGTTAGAAACATTTTTCTCCTTTCTATTTCTTCTGCAATATTGTTCATTTCTCGTCTGACTCTGAATATATACTCCTTTTGAATTTGTGTCCGCGAAAAATTTGTCCGAACCGCAGGACTACGTCGAATGACTCGTTTTTTTTGAAACTTCTTACTGAGTCTGGAATCTTTTCGATTTTTATTGGGATTTTCTTTTGAAAATTCTTTTCTAAATAAAGTTTCGGAAAAGGATTTCTTTTTCTGTTCTTTTCTAATTATTTTTTCAAGTTTTTTCCAGATGGCTTTTGAAAATTCTTTTCTAAATAAAGTTTCGGAAAAGGATTTCTTTTTCTGTTCTTTTCTAATTATTTTTTCAAGTTTTTTCCAAATGGGTTTAAAAAAAGAAGGTAGTTTTTTAGGACGACCAAAAGCTTTTTCTTTTGCCCCTCCCCAGGGCGTTAAATAAAAAGGAACCCTGGTTTTTCTTTTTCTTTTATTTTTCCAATCCGCATTTCTTTTTTTCTCTTTCATTGGATCTCTATGACGGGATCGTAGCTTAGATTTGCGCCAAGGTTTCGGATAGAAAGGTAATAGGACCTTTATCTGAATACCGTCCATTAACCAGTCGCTCGGAAGTTCTTTGTTTGATAGTGGAACACCGCTATAGGTGCAATAAATATGCAGTTCTTTCCTCCAATCCCTCCAATCCGCGTCCCATTCGGGAGTTTTACGTAAGACCGTACGGACGAGATTTTTCGCTATTACCGCTGAAGGCAATAGGATGTATTTTCGAAAAATCGATTGGGCTAGTAAGGCGAAACTTCTTGATACTTGCAGCCCCAGGACAACATCCTCATATCCTTGGTATAGCATATCCTCAAAGAACTCTCTTTGTTTTTCCATCAATGGATCGTCGTCTTGAATTTTTTTCTTTTCTAGCCAAATAGATTCACCTTTTATCAGTTTTTCCTGCTTATGTTTTTTTATTTCAGAATCCGAAGTTGAGACTTCGAATTTGGGACCTTTCCCCCCCCAATTATTAAAAAAGTATTTCCATATTTCGATCAAATCTCCAAAAGATAGAAAAACCGCTCCGCGTATTCTGTCCAAAAAAAGTGGAGACTGGAAGATTGGGTGATACGCCCTCAAAATACCTATTTTACGTCTTTGAGCGCGCGTGGATCCTCTGATTAGGCCCCGATAAAAATCTCTCTCTTTTGGGTAATCTAGTAGCGTCATCTCTCCGGCTTTTTCTTCTAGTTCACCATCATTAGTATTGATATTCCGATCGTCCTCATTACTAGAAACTACCAAGCGCTTGTATTTTCTTAAAAGAACCGAATAGTGCTCTGTCGGTTCGCCCGCAGTTTCTTGCTCCTCATCTTGTAAATCGGTATTCAAGTTGTATGACCATCGAGGAACTATTTTACCAACTGTTCGTCTCCCAAAAATCCTAGACCTCCTTAGATTTGGTATAAGATTTCGATTAACTCTAAATGATAATACCTTGCATAGAACTTTCCTAGCTATAATTGCTTTCTCATCTCTTGTC